TCGGTGTAAAAGATTGATCCCTTTGGATCTTGGTCCATGATGGCCTTTTTATTAATAGAACTGGAAGAGGAGGAAAAGAAATAGCTTATGATAACCATCTATTTGAGTCGATCATTTCGTAGATCTCATTCAAGTTTTTTTTATGCAGTGGAAAGGCCTTAAAATCTGAAGTTTTACGCTTAAAGGAAGAAATGTTCACAGAAGGTTGAGAAGTAGTACGGGGGGAATGTGAGATCGAAAGTAACCTAGCGCAATATTTCGGCGTAAATGAAATAATGAATAAGGACAGAAAAACCAACTCATGTTTAGGGAGTTCATCAGAACTTTAACTGCTATCATTGCTGCTTTTCTTGCTTTGGCGGGAGCTGCATGGTCCTTGAATTTTTTTTTCATTGCTTCTTTCTGCCTATTTAATTCTATCTATTGGTTGTTTATTTATAGTAATACTCTGTATCTCTTTATTATTTCCGATGAACAGTCACTCACTTTTGACAGTTATACGATTCCAGAAGATGATCTAGAATTGGGTCAATTACGTTTATTAGAAGTGGACAATCGAGTGGTTGTACCAGCCAAAAGTCATCTACGTATTATTGTAACATCTGCTGATGTACTTCATAGTTGGGCTGTACCTTCCTCAGGTGTAAAATGTGATGCTGTACCTGGTCATAATATGTTACAAAAAAAAGGTTGGTTAAAACCAAGGTGGGAAACCCCTGATTTCCTATTTATCTTTCTGTTGGGAATCTTCCTTCCCCTGCCGTCATTGGCATTTTGTTCTGGGAATCCAGAGACTCCCCCCATCGATACCTCCGGGTTCTTTGCGGAACCCCCTGCCCCCTATGCTTGGCAACAAAATGGGCAAGTGGGTCCGGTTATAGCGGAACCGCAGCAGATTCCGGCGGCTATCGACCCGGAACCCTTATGGGCAGACGAGGTCCGCCGAAGAGCTCTCCGGACCCGCTTGGATCTGCGGAATCAACTAAATATCCGGCCGCTTAGTCCGCAGGTTATGACGCAAATTATAGACTATCAAATCTTGGTCGAGAGGGAAATAGAGAAGTACCTATTAGCCCAAGGGTACCACCGGGCTAATTTGGTGCGGAATTGGCTCGAGATACGGCAACAAATCTTTTCTGGGGAGCGGTTCACAGTCCGCAACTATCAGAGGCTCTGGGGAACCATTCAAGATTTTGGAATTGAGAATTCCGCCCCCCTCCAGAGGGTTCGCCGAGGGAATCATTTACTATAAATCAAAAGTAGTGTCGTGGATAAAAAAAGAATCTAGTCTAATGACTCGCAGATGTAGGATAGGGGATAAAGAACCCGAACCGAACTGCGTGACCAAAGCGACTCCTACGGAAAAGTAAATCGAAAGATTTGCAGCCAGTTCAAGCCTGGCAAGTCGCGCCTTTCAGTCGAGCTACTCTCTCTCGTATTCCGCCCCTCTACGCTTCGAAGGAGTTCCGGGAGCAAGAATCTCTTTCAAGTTCAACTAGTCGTGCTCAACGCGCGAATGACAAGCCATCGATCGCTGCTATAGTCACTTCACGGCGCCAGTTTTCGATTGAGACTTCGGGAGCTTTCCTATTCCAAGTGTTATTGTTGAATAGGAGAATCAAGCGACAGCGACCACTGAAGAGCGGGCTAGCGCTCCACTGAACAGCAAGCTAAAAGAGACTCTTGACCACTGAAGAGCTGGCGTTGACAGAAAGTATTCCTAGAAAGTATTACATAGCAGCGTGGCTAGCTCAGGTTCCCGTAGGTCGACTTTGGCGATCTAAATCGATGATGCTTCCTGGCGCTATACGCGTTAGGCTCAGAAGCATGCCTGTAAGTGGCGTTAGGAGATGGACGAGTTAAAGCAAGAAATCTTACTCAAGAAAGTGTTTATGGTCGTTGAGCTCGAGAGGACTTTAACCGCGGTAAACTACTTCAATCGAAGTTGATGGGAAGAATAGCTTCTGGAAAGACTTAAAGGAAGAGTGACGCCTACTTACCATTCAGAATAGACGTTTATTTGCGTTCAGTCGCAAGAAAGCATCTCGAAGCATTCTTCGTTCATAAGAGTTCCTAACTCTCGCTAGAAGATTGGTTAAATAGGTAATGTTGGTGAACTATCCCGCACAAGCTGCTGCAGAGGTCGTAAGGAAGTAGGCTCGACCGAAGAAGAGCTAGTGGCGCTAGGGGATGATTGAAGTCAATCCGAGTTGCTAAAAGCCCGTGTTTTTCGTTGTAATATGAAATCCTTTCCATAAGGAGGATTCCTAACTTCAAAGTTGCTAAAACACCGTATTTTTTATAGCTATTCAATAGATGTTTAATATTCTTCCATAGTCAATCTTATAGTTTAAAGTGTATCTTTGTATGGTATGAATTCATCCATGTAAAATGCCCACAGAAGGGCGAAAGCACGACAAGCCTACCCATCATCAAAGCAAGCCCAAGTCAAGATCTATTCAAAAAAAGCCCGTCAAAGTTGTGGAGTTGGCTCCTCACATGAAAGAATGCAAAGGATATGAGTCCATCCAAATAGCCATGAGAATGACAACCATCAAAGAGGCCTAAGCCCATATTCCCTTGGCACATCCAAATGATGTTCAGTGGTCTCTAGCCAAGTAGCAGTGACCCGCAACTAGTTAATCATGCTATCCTTACCTCATCTCTGGTTCAGGACCAACCATGCACTCACACGACTCTATTCTTAAGCTTGCAGTAGTGCCGTTGCTCTAGTAGTCCAACCATGCAGTAGCATACCAATGCAGATATCGCTCCATCCATCTTTCTTTCAAAAATCTTTAAAACACGCAATCTGCATCGTCACCATAGAAAGTACGAATCCGATCAATTTCAACTTCATTGAAGTGGACGTACACGCTCCATGATAAACGCCCTTACCATTCCATACTGCTCTGCAGTCAACACTCCCAAATCTGGAAATGCTAACCAAAACTTCAATGGTAAAGCCAGTCAGCGAAAACATTAAGAGATAATGGCGCTTCCAACGTTTAGATGCCGGAAGACCTTGACGTGAGTAGACCTTATAAGAGAAGATCCACCGCGTAACCTGTACGAACACAGCAAATTGACTCGCAGTTCCGAAAACAGGAAAGTGGAAACTCCAGAAGAGAAGAGAGAGTACGGAGAACCCGAAGGGACACAGGACTAAAGTAAAGTGTAACCTTATAGAATAGGCCATAAATCTTTTAGCAAATTCTAGAGCACTCACGTTAGGGACTTTTATGGACTGATCAGCACCCCTTTGGTCGACTTCTTTCTTCTGCTTCTTCTGTTGATTTCCCAGTTTTGGTTGATTCTCTGGTATCTGGTCTTGCAGCTCTTCTTTTTCCGTTCTTTCCTTTTCGTTTCATCCGTCCTTTATCTCTCATTCGATATAAGTTCTCCTTTCATCCTCGGAGTATACTCTCAATTGAAACTTTTTACGCCTCAAAAAAGGGCTAAGCTTCAGTGAAAGAGATTAGGCCTCGGGCGGCCAGTGGTCCATCTTTATTAAGATTAAGATCGGCTTCAATCCATTCTTTCATTACTTCCTACTTTCTTTGTCTTTATTAGATAGAATGCCATCAAATCATAGTAAGTCGGCTATCTCACTGTGAAAGGCAACTCCTAGCTCTAAGAACCAATCTTACTCTTGAAGAGCAGAAAGCTAGAATTCAAGTGAAGGGGAGGGAGCAGCTTCAATAGCTTTGGCTGTGAAAACTCTTGGTCTTGGAGCATCAGTGTCATCAGTTCACCCAAGATCGGCAGGACAAATAACTACTAGGTTTGTGCAAGAAAATCTTCTTGCGTGACGGGAAAGAGTTGAAAAAGAAAGAGATTCATTAGCTATGGAATCTGACAGGTATCGGTATGAAACAGAGAGGCTATTCACAAAGCATTCTGTGATGCGCTCCGGGAAAAAGTCTCGGGCTTAGAGGTATGGATGGTCCTAAGGCTTGCCTACTGCTTTGTTATCAGAGCTGGATCGATTGAATCTTTTTCCAGTGCCCATGTTCCTACTACTACTTCTGCTGCTATTCTTACTTCCATGGATGGCTATGGTGGTTCTCCAGCGGCTGCTCCTACTCCTTTGCCTGGTGCTCTAATCTGAGCTGAGAAATAGGAACTGCACTTCGACTTTATTTATTTAATCTATTCCCCCCTCTCTAACCCAAGCCCTAGAAGTGAATGAGGAATGATTGAACTTCTGCTTCCGCAATGAGACGCTAAAGTCCTTTTTTCAAGGAAATCACAATGCTTCTCTTATTCAGTAGTTCAATCTTACTTTCTTACCCCGGATCCCGCTCTTAATGAGCCGAAGAGAAGTGCATGAAATGGTGGAGCTACCATTAGTTGCGTAGACTTAAGACTCACTTTGCTTTCACGATTTGACCTTGACATTCCACCAATGAATTCATCTTCTGCTTTGCACTGACCCCATTCCTAAAGTTCGTGGTCTTCGATCATAAACTATCTCTCCCTCTCTTCGAGTAAGGATTTGCTGCTTTCTTACTTATTCCTAAACCTCTTCCTGCTCTTTGTCGCTTAGCTTTCGCTGTCCAATCGGTCCTTGCTTTTTACCTAATTCCTATTACTTCAAAGCTGGCTAGCTTCGACGTTCCATCGAGTTAGCTAGTTAATATTCGATCTCCCCGGAACACTCAAATCATTCTGCTTTCCTTCACCTCGTCTTCTTTTCTTAGGCCGATTTTCCAAGATTCCTTTCGGAAAGTTCCTGCTTGAAACTCTAAAAGTTCAGGCGATTTGCAAACAAAAAACCTAAAGTAAATAGTAAGCTGAGACGGCACGGGTTTAGGTCTTTCCTTACCAGAAAAGAAGGGAGTTAAATGAAATAAATTCAAGATCGGGAACATCTGCTAGAGCTCGCAATTGGCATTTCTCACTAGGTAGAATATTACCGGGAGTTGAAGACCGACTGACTAATAGGCTTCAGACCAGCAGAGTTGGTTTAAGCGGATGTCCTAAGGCTCTCTTCGGAATGGATGGTGGTTAACTGTCTTGACTTGAGTTCTGATCTAAGAGTCCGATCGCTTCTTAGCCAACCGAGTGAATGAGAAAGAATGTAATTTCTAGCTATGATTCACACCGAGAAAGAAAAAATTGGCACTTTGAAATCTATACCCTCCATCGACCAAGACTCCTTCAATATGCACTTTTATGTAAAGTGGCTTTAGGTGCATGGTCATTGCCTCAGTAGGTCGATACTCGTGCTGAGCTTACTGGTCGTAGTATGTGTCCTTTTTCTTTTTGAAGATGGTGATCATAGGACTGCCTTTTATCAATGTAACAGGCTCAGTCTGCTTCTCCCGCTGTTTGTTCGAGAACTTGTCGCTCTTCTTCGAGTTTTTTAGGTTCCTTGGACTCTATCCTTCTATCCTATAGTTATAGTAGATTAATACAAGATCTGCCCTGGTTGTTATGCCTGTACTTTGATGAGCATATTTTCGCCCAATACGATTCAGTCGATACAGAGTCTCTCCAAGCGTCGAGCAGGGCCTCATTCACTTGATTCATTTGACGAATGCCTAATCCTCCCTTTAGGCGTACAGACATCCTCCCAAGCCAGCAATCTGAAAGCTGAGTCAAATATGAGAATTGAAATGCCTTGTTCTTTCTCTAATAATCTGCAGCCCCATGTACCTGTCAAGGTTGAACAACACCAATTGTAAGCCTCTCTGTTATTATCAACGAAATGCAGACACAGAACCAAGCTTCCAATCTCTAAAATACATACACATACCTCCCAAGCATCATCCACTGTGATAATGCCACAAGGTACTTACTGTACGGCGGCAGAAATCGGCCATCTGAAGGTAATTCGATTGATCAAGGGGCAAAGCAGGCCCTATATATCTGAAATCTTGAACCCCAAGCCAATTTGTGAACTTAAAATCATTCATTGACCGAATGAGTTGAACATAGTGAAACGAATACGTAATGAGTTGAATTGGGAAGAATAAATTGTTTGCAAGAAGGAGGGGGTTCAAGGCAATTCAATTCTTTCACTAGTCTCAGAAGCTCTTTGAGAAGCTGTTGAGAGTAAAGAGGAATGCCCTTTTCCCTTTAGCATAGATAATCCATCTTTCTTATTCTTATATATAGCTTACTCGAAGGTTAGCCCCCTCTGCTAGCCTTGAGGGAAGCGAAAGAAGTCAGGCAAGTGAAAGTGAAGTTGACTATAGCTTTTTGGCAAGCGATCTCAACAAAGAAGCATAGCTCAGTGACGACTATCAATTTACTAAGAGAAGAAAGATCGGATTGTAGGCTAGATTCAAGGTATGCCAGTTTCTTGATTCTACTCAACTTTCCAGATTGGCTTAGTGTTACATCTATCAACTGACTGAGCTTCCTTAGCTGACTGGGCTTTCAGCGCTGAGTTTCAAGACAAAGCGAGTTACAAGACTCTGGGACTAAGAAGTTTCTCTTCATCACGGGGCGCATTCGTCTATCGATCTTAGTCTTAGAGAAATGGATGGTAGTAAGGAGGGATCCTTTCTTTCTATCTTGACGAACTTTCTATCTTGACGAAGGCTGGAAATGACAAGGAATTGATAAATGCCACTAATCATCCAACTTTGAGATGAAGGACATGGGTGAAGCTAGTCTATTCTTTTTTCTTTTCAATTCAGATAACCTTTATGCTTATAAATGAATCCGTAAGAAGCTATATTCATCTTGACTTCGTGACCAATCTATCGGACATAGAAGACTTAGTGTGTTTTACAGCTTGAGTCCCATTACATCTGCATCATATCCTGTAGGCGAGGAAGGAAACTGACAGCTTGATGAAGAACGTTAGTTAGATTCGATTTAGTCTTGAGACAAGCCCGACTGGATAAAGAGAGGAAAAAAAGACAAATCTTTCTATCTTAGTGCAACTGAGCCCTGACTTGAGATGAGATTGAGAAGGCGAAAAAAGAGCTATAATTGCCTTACGCTGCTCTGAGATCGTAAAGCCGTAAATCAGTCATTCTATTGTCATCCCGTCTCCTTCAGCAGATCTTGGAGGCCTGGAAGTCGTTGAGTTTTTCAGACAAGCCACCCAGGTCTACTGGCTCACATTTAAGGCCCTTTCAGGTAGTTAGATTTGTAAGTTAGCGGGGATTTACCTATCTGATCATCCTATTCCTCAAGAGTGGACTGAAGTCTATCGGGGGAGGATGTTACAGGTGTTCCTGAGAGAACAAGTCTTTCTATTGAGTTGCATTCCCTTATCCACTAAGAGATCAATAGGCTATGACAGCTTCTTCACAGCCATTTAGTATTCCCGGTGAAGCAGTTACTCTTCCATTAACTGCCCTTCCATTCCGAAACCCTTAAGGGATCAAGACAGCTTAGGGAGGCACAGCCCCCTTGGTTGGGGTCGGTTCTTTCCCTCAAAAAGAATGAAGTCGGATTCGCTAACCTTTCGGCCGGAGTCATTCACACCAACTGATGCCTGACTTCTTCAGTCTCATGCTTCTATAAGGCTTTTAGAGACTCCACCTATTGTGATCCAACAGCCTATACGTTCAAGCTTTCAAGCCCGAGCTAGTCTTCTTATCACCTAGCTACTTCACAGTCTCCTTTCGCGTACTCCTCTTCCTATCTTCTCTCTTCACGAGACCTGTACATAAAAAACAAAGGTCTAGGTAGCTCATTTCCTTCTAAGAAGTCAGATCTCCTTCTTCCTATATTATAAAAAGAATGAATAAGAGCCTTTCTTAACTCTTGAATTGTGTAAGGCATTTAGGAGCGCTCTTTGAATCCAACTAGAAATATCATAAGAGAAGAAAGCAACTTCACCGAAAGGGCAGGTCTTTCTTTTTATTACTGATCTTATCAAGTAGTGCTTCGATAAGCCACCGCCCAATAGAGCTTAGTCATGTGTAGATCGAAAAGGTCTCGCGAAGCTGGTCACCGGTAGGTCTAAGAACGGATTGAAAGCTTGATAAGCTGCAAACTATAGACTAATGATAAAATAGATAGATTATACTAATGATAAAATAGATAGATTATACTAATGATAAAATCGATGAAAGTGCAAATGATACGGGTTGGATCTTCAGTGAGAATGAATTGATTTCGCAGTGCTAGGGCGTTCATTCCGTTTCTCTTATTCATCGCTCTTCTGATGCTTTTCTATCTTCTCTGTCTTTCGATAGGGGGAATCTCGTTTTTTATTGATGTACTTTCAAAAGTAGCGGGCTTCATAGGGGTGAAGGCCCTCTCTTTGCTTTTTAGCAAGATGGGCTGCTCCTCCGCTCTGGCCTTCGTGATTGGCTGTGCTTTTCGAGCACTCGTCACTACGGAAGCAAGCCCCTCTCTGGCGCATTGGATGCTTCCCGGACCTTCTCACCAGCCTCACGTGGCAGAAGAGGATTACCTGCGGGACCATCCTGTAGCGCACCGAAGCGCCCCTCCTGTAGGTCTTGAGGTGATCAAACCGGTTATAGAAGACGGGCAGCGTTACGACGAACTTGAGGGTCGCCTCAATCGGCACCTCTTGGAGAATAGTGATCAAATCAGTACAACAGCTTATCATGATTTGGTGGACAAACAGCATATCATAGAAAAAAGCATAGAGGAAGAGCTGCTCCACGATGAGTATAGTAGAGATCGCATTTACACGAATCGGTATGAGATAAGGGAATGTCTCTTTTATAAAAAGGGAGGAGTTCCACTGAAGGAAAAAACTTTGGATCTTTATTTAAAAGAGATTCAAAGGAACCCTTCTCACAGTATCCCGTATCGAAAGATACAAAAGAAAATAAAATCTTTTAAGATTGATTTTTTTTTCTAAATAGCTCATTTGGAAGAGAACTTTCCTTAGAGACAATTTCCTTAGTCCCCACTCTTCCACATAGTGCGATTAGTGTGTGAGACCGCGATCCACAAACTGACGCATGGGACGTAGCCTTCCTAGCCGCGTGCAGCCTACCTTCTTCTTCAGACCGTAACGTAAGTAACTCAGTGCTCCATACGTGGGAAATGAAAGCAGAATTCGTTCGGATCCTCCCACATGTTCAATCTTTTTTTAGCGGTTTCCCCAGAGATCTTTCTCATTAATGCAACCTTCATTTTGCTCATTCATGGAGTTGTCTTTAGTACGTCTAAGAAATTTGATTATCCACCGTTAGTCAGTAATGTGGGTTGGCTTGGATTACTTAGTGTTGCGCGCCTAGGAGGGCAGCGCGCTTTGGGATGCGGAGGAGCTATTATCGCCCAGTTCCCTAACCTAATGCGGCACCGGGTTCGGACCGCAGGGAACCGTAGCATGGGGGGGCTTAGAATCCTTTTGCCGCCGCAAGGCTGGCTAATCGTACGCAGCAGGCTCGAAGACCCCTGGTTCTGGAAGGCACATGAGTCCGAACGCTATGTTGAATGTGCGACCGACACTAGGTAGGTACCTGTGCAGGTGAGGCGTCGGTCGGTCCTAGAAACGGCGGCAGCGGCGCGAGGAGTTAACGACCGAACGTGCTGCAACCTAGGGATCACCAGGCAGCTCTTTCGCTCTATAGGGATCGGGGGGGCATAGCACAATTCTTCTTGGAGGAGGGTTGGTTTGCCCGGGTGACGGATCCTGCCATAATGTACTCCTACCTATACTATAGCACCGACACCCGAAGTCGAGCATACATACGACGATCTTCATGCGTGAATAGCGGGGAGGAAAGAAAGGGCGGTAGATGATAATGAGAAAAGGCGCCGCGTCTGGGCGGGCGGGCGGAATGGATGAGCGAAAGGTGTCATGCCATGGAGTGGGTAATATCCCGAGTCTCATGTAAGACAACTAAATGCACCTCGAGGTGCTGCCGAGGAACTGAGGGACCTTCTCGAACACAGGATAGGTAATTGAGAGATAGAGCTAGCCTATTCGTTATGGGGAATCAATGCTCCGGGCCGAATAGAGCTTACCTACGGCACCTGGCTTTCTCCGGCGCATATTAGCTTAGCTGCGCTTAATAGGCCGGTTTGCCTTCCTCTCTGGCGGCCTCCT